ATGTATATGGTTACAATTATCTACGTTCCCAATGTGCCTATGATGTAGCACCGGGAGGGCTGTTAGCTAGTGTGTATCATCTTACGCGAATAGAATATGGTATATATCAACCAGAAGAGGTATGCATAAAAGTATTTGTTCCAAGGAAAAATCCCCAAATTCCTTCTATTTTCTGGGTTTGGAAAAGTGCGGATTTTCAAGAAAGGGAATCTTATGATATGTTAGGAATCTTTTATGATAATCATCCACGTCTGAAACGTATTTTAATGCCCGAAAGTTGGATAGGATGGCCTTTACGTAAAGATTATATCACCCCCAATTTTTATGAAATACGGGATGCTCACTAAATTTAAAAAATAAGAAAGTAATCCCCACATTCTTTTATAGATTAGAGAAAGTAATTGAAGTTAAACTAGACAGAATAAATAAAGTATTATTCATATATTATTTTGGATGGGATAAAAATAACAAAATTCATAAATAAGACAATAATGTAGGGATTCAAAAAGATTAGGTAGGGTAGGGGTTCATTGATATTTTAAAATTGGAACGATACTTATTTCAGATGAACCAAGCCAATAGGATGAACTGAAAAAGTTCTATATCATTAACTATATAACATGCACATCAACATCAATTATATGGCTATGAAAAAGAAAAAAAAAGTAAGATCAAAGGAAATGAAGAAAATAGGAATACCAAAGAAAATAGAAATGGGTCGGATTCTATTTGTAATGTATCTGAGACAAATTTTGACTATTCCTACCTTTGAACTCCCCTAAACTAGACTTTTTGGTCTTTCAACCAACTAATTTAATCATTTGAATATTATTGAAGTATTAACTTTTTGGAGCACTGAAAAAGGAAAACAAAATCAAATAATTCATTTTTTGATATTTTATATACATATAATATACCTACAATATACATCTATTCTTCACTCATCGAGAAAGAGTATATCTCCAGACACCTAGATTGATAAATATATATACGATGATCTAGACCACTAATAAATATGTATCTATTCCCAAAATTCATGAATATAGGGAATAGATACTCATACAAATGAATCATGTGCCAGGAACCAGATTTGAACTGGTGACACGAGGATTTTCAGTCCTCTGCTCTACCAGCTGAGCTATCCCGACCATTCTTGACGCATCATCCTAATTTTATGAAATTACTTGAGTTTATGTCAACTAAATAAAAAAAAAGACGAAAAAAAATAAGACTTTGTAAGTTTCAGTAGTAGTAATGATTATGTATTGTTAATCATTCATATGAGGATTCCTTGTTCAAAGATAAGATGTTCAGTTGTCCGTTTATCATATAGAAAAAATTCTACGTGTATCATATATATATTCAATTACATATTCTAAACGTATTCTACATATTCCAAGACTTGTGATTATGATAAGAAAAAGAATAATTCCACTAAGATCCCTTTATGAAAGAATAGACTGAATAAGCCACATAACGAATTTGAAAATAAAATGAGGATATAAAATCTAAATAATTAGAGAGTAAAACAGGTCTTTTGGGGATAGAGGGACTTGAACCCTCACGATTTCTAAAGTCGACGGATTTTCCTCTTACTCAAAATTTCATTAGTGTCGTTATTGACATGTAGAATAGGACTCTATCTTTATTCTCGTCTGATTAATTAGTTCTTCAAAAGATCTATCAGACTAGGATGGAGAGTGAATGATTTGATCAATGAATATTCGATTTTTTTCCTCAACTTGTAATTGATTTGATTCACATCTTTCATTTGTGAAAGAAATATTTACAAACTAGAATATTTAAGTCTTCATTAATCCATTGAAATAGTATTTCAGTACATATACGTATATAAACATATATATGTTTATATGTTTATCCTTGATCCTTTCTGGAATTTTTATAGAAGGATTCCTTTCCTATCACGAAAAGAAATGTCGTCAACTCCATTTGTTAGAACAGCTTCCATTGAGTCTCTGCACCTATCCTTTTTCTCGCTTCCGGAATTTTCTTTATTTTCGGAAAGCGGGATTTGGCTCAGGATTGCCCATTGTGAATTCCAGGGTTTCTCTGAGTTTGAAAGTTTTCACTTGGTAAGTTTTCATACCAAGGCTCAATCCAATTAAGTCCGTAGCGTCTACCAATTTCGCCATATCCCCCTCTTTTTTTCTTTGAGATTGGGATCTTCATTAGGATGCTTTTTTCAGTTATGTTATGAGAATTATGCCGAAACTGTTGAATTCATTAAATACCGATTCCTATATTGAAAAAAGTTTCCTTCTATTTGTTTGATCAATTATCTTTCATATATATCAGATACCCATATTTGGTCGAATCAGAAATGATTCTATTCTCTCTGTATTCACAATTCAACATACACAAAAATATACTACATATAAATCTATTTTAAATGTCCCTCCTTCTTTTATTTTTGGATGTAATTTGTAATACTTGAACGTTCGATTCTTTTTTTTTCGTCTTAGTTTTTACCTTTCCGAAT